TTATGTAGATGGTTACTTTTTTATTACAAATACCAACAGTATTTATAGTCTCTATTACAAAACGAAGGCTCAGATTGTAGTTTTGTGGAAAAAGCCCCTTATCGGATTTGAACCGATGACTTACGCCTTACCATGGCGTTACTCTACCGCTGAGTTAAAAGGGCCCATTAGGTTCAATTCCCGAGTGAGACACTAGCCACTATGAGTCTACTGCATGTACCTATGTATATAATATATGGACAAATATATATGTATATATGTCTCCATAGTGGCTCATTGAGAAACAATAATTTTTTTAGGAAGTCTGGGATAAGCCTAATTGCTTTGCTCTTTTTGAACCCCATCCGAACGAGATTCAATTGATTGAGACACAATTCCCCTATAGATACAAGATCTTTTCTATTTCATCGAATCATGTGATGAAGAAATCTAACTTGTACCCGGCTTTATTTTTTTGTCTTAGTCTGAGATAGAGATAGGCATATTTAATCTTAACAATATGTAGGTAAAAGTGGAAGAATGGAGTTTAATCTTTTTTTACAAATCGCTCCCTGAGGGGTTCATTAGAATTATAGAATTACGTCTATAATTATAGTATAGAGAACAGTTCAGGAACTTTGAGTGAAGAATAAAAAAATAATACGAATCACGAAAGGTGGAAAGCTTTCTCGGATTTAGTCACAATATTGACAATTCCAAAAAACTGTTCATACTATGAGCATAGTATGGTGGCGGTCGGGCAGGTATGCCCCCATCGTCTAGCGGTTCAGGACATCTCTCTTTCAAGGAGGCAGCGGGGATTCGACTTCCCCTGGGGGTAGGGTACTACGAAAGGGAGTTGCTCATGGATTATCAATAAGTCTAGAATTGATTCTTCCTGGGTCGATGCCCGAGTGGTTAATGGGGACGGACTGTAAATTCGTTGGCACTATGTCTACGCTGGTTCAAATCCAGCTCGGCCCAAAAATTCGCCGATCCATCATGAAATGATATCCAATTTTCTTTTGAATTGGTCTTCCGAAAATATCTGAAAATCTAATAGATAAAAGCAAAAATTTTCAGAAAAAAAACTATCTATTATCAATGGATTTGACGCGATTTTACATTTTATTTTACAATAGGTTTACTAGCAATCTCTGTCGTTCTCGCTCTCGCTAAAGGCCATATTCGCGTGGATATTAATATATCACTCGTTTCTCTGTTACAATATGCCAAGTCTAGATAGAACTGAACTTGTTTGAATGAAATCATTAAAAATATGTATGCTGCACACCTTATTTTTCTGGGATTGTAGTTCAATCGGTCAGAGCACCGCCCTGTCAAGGCGGAAGCTGCGGGTTCGAGCCCCGTCAGTCCCGACCTAGAATCTGATGAATCTATCAATTCATCTCTCTATTTTCTGTGAAGAGGGACACGGAGCAGGGGCTAAGTCCGGTGCGGAATCCATGCTTTTTTCTTTCCTTTGTCATTTTGCATTTTTTATCGAACAAATACCTATATGGCCATTTCAATTAATTCAATTTGTACCGATTGATGGGGGAATAGATTGGTACAATTGTTAGTAGCACCATATTAAAGATTCCGAGGAATATCGTACTTGTCGGGGTTTTCCGCTTACTCCCGAGCCGTGGAGTGGAATAGACTAAAATACCCGTATGTTTTTGTTTTACGGGAGCACGTACACTAATTGGGATTCAGTTGTTATACGATACAAAATGAACTTAATCTTCACACAGTTATCCAGGCAGACTGCTTTTAAGATTAAAAGGAATTCCCTTTCTAGCTCCAAGTTGAATTTGTATAAACTCAATTCCTAATTGGAAACAATCTATCTTATCTTATTCAAATTGAACGCAGAATTTTTGATAGTATATATGTGTTGTGTCCAAGTACCAATCCAAGGAAAGAGGATATTCAGATCAAACAAAGATCTACCGCTCTTACCCTTGTGAGGGTAATGAATAATCTTTTTTCTTCCTATGTGCAAGGTCCTAGTGAAGAAAGAATAAATTCAAAAAAAAAAGTCAAATTGTTGAAATATTAGATCTTTTTTACTATACCGGGACTCGTCTTTACCTCTTTGTTTTCTAAGGAAATTAGATCATAAAAAACAGAGTTTCGAACGGAATTCCTTCTTTTTTCCATTTCACTTCTGCTATATTTATATTGATTGGGTTTGTGATCAATGGAAGTGTAAGAGAGGTCAGATGGTACGTCAGTATATGATTCTATAAAGAAGACGGGAGGTTATATAAAAGAAACAAAGAAAGGAAAAGGATCAAAAAATCCAACACAACAGGATTCTTTTTTGGATCAGGAATTTGATTTTTTATTGAGTATGTTATGTATAAAAGATCCTCTTATGTTATACTATTAAATTCTCGACAAAAAATCTATTTAATAGCTCAGATATTGTTATTCCTATTGTTATTTATAATATTGATCCGATTTAATATCATCGGGGTGAATTGTATCCCGTGGAAGTTACAGGCTAAAGATTTAGAATCTCTATGGGATTAGATCCCGAGTTATTGTGAAATAAAAAAAAAACGATAAAATTATGGAAGTAAATATTCTCGCATTTATTGCTACTGCTTTGTTCATTTTAATTCCTACTGCTTTTTTACTTATCATTTATGTAAAAACAGTCAGTCAAAAGGATTAAATCAAGCTCGACTTCTTAGTTCTTATCAATTGATGGAATAAATGAAAGGAGATTGAAATCCCACGCCTTAAATGAGCTGAGCGGACTAGAATCAACAGTATATAAGATCCGATAGTATGGTAGAAAGAAATCTATGAACCTTTCTACCACACTATCTATATATTGTATAAAGTTAGAATGTTGGGCTGTATTATATAAAGATATATAGGCTAAAGTTCATTTTAATATGAATCCATCTATAATATTTGTCCGGGTACATATGAATTACCTATGTGTAATGTACATATAAAAAGGAAAAAGGGCCCCCAATCCTTAAATAGCAAGCATCAAAATTCTAGTTCTTTGATAGATCTTTTTTTATTTGTCACGATTCCGAGCAATCCAAGATAATCGAATGTCTATTTTGACTCTTAATGTCTTATATGGCTTGCGGTTCTAATTACTATGTTTCTTTTTATTTCCAATAGGGATTCCGGGGGCTGCCGGAAGAATCAAATTTATGGAAAAAGATAGAGTTATAGTCTGGGCTTATATATAATAAAGAAAAGAAAGCAATTAATCCCCTTTTAATTAATCTGACAAAGAAAAATTGATTGAGCCATTAACAGATGAGTCGAGTAATTCTATGGAAAATTATTCAGACAGATTTGTAAAAGTAGTACCGAATTCCGCCTAGTTCTAACGCGTAAACCATGATATGAAGTGAGTTGGTAAAGCGTAAATAAAAATTCTAGGAGTCTAAAACAAAGGTAAGTGTGTGATATTTGAATCGCCCAACGCAAGATCTTATTATGCCTAGTACGTTGTTGGACAACCCTATATCTATTCTATGGTGCCCTGGTAAAAAGTATGTATCAAACTAATAATAGATAGACTTCCTTTTTGTTTGGGCAATAAAGAGGGAAACAAATAAAAGGGAGGCCGGTTGTTACTCATTGTAATATCCAGAATGTAATTCTGGTAATAGCTAGTTCATCAAAATAGAACATTTAGAAATAATCTGGTCGAAAAAAATTTCATATCGTGCATAGCATAGTATATCCCTTTTACTTTCAAAACACGAACACGGGAATAATTGAAATTGAAATATTTATTTGTTAGAATTTGTAAATGGGAGATGTTTTAATAAAAAAAAATGAAACCGCTTTGCAGAACGATCTCTGAAACTATTGATACAGTCTTATTACTCAACTCAATGAAATTAGTAGTGACTCTAGAGTCCACTTCTTCCCCATACTACAAGTGAAAGGGAAAATGTAAAGACTACCATTAAAGCAGCCCAAGCAAGACTTACTATATCCATGTTAATTATGTCCCCTATCTCTATGAATATGAAGAGTTTATTCCGTTATTGATCACTAATAATAATCGAATCAATGACGCAGAGTCAAAGAGGAATTATGACCGGGAGAAGGTTATGGATAAACCAATACAATAAATCCACCCATAACATGTTCCTATAGGAGTTCTGATAAAATTTTGAAACATTAAGCCCAAGCAAGACGCACAGTTACTTTACTTGTAACAAAAAAAGGAATGTTAGTAATGGAACATGTAGGATTTAATAAGCCCTGTTGTTTTTGTCTTTTGCTTATGAAGGGCAAAAAACAATATACAATCAAGATATATCAAAAATTCTCGCGAATTTCTATCGTCATCTTTGCTCTAATCCTTACCGTCTCCCGATTGTCTCTTTGAAACAATCGGGAGACCTCCTTTTACATTCATTCTTGCCTTCTCTACCATAATCTTCCTTTGAATATCCTAGTCGCAAGGATTAACAGTCTTTTCTGGAACCCCTATATTCTTCAAATCAAGCACGGAAGTTCTAGTCCCTTTCCTCTGCTTTTGCGGGGCAAGAATTTTGTCCTATTCAAAGGCATTGCCAATTTTTTATTGATCAATTGATCAGGCGACACCCGGATTTGAACTGGGGAAAAAGGATTTGCAGTCCCCCGCCTTACCGCTCGGCCATGCCGCCAAAACGAAAACACAAATAGAGGGAAATTCTCCACTTTGTTTTTGTTATAGGGTTATAGGGTTCGTTGAATTCCACTTTCCCTATCCCTTTTCTAATAAACCTAAAAAAAAGACCCCCCTTTTTTTCTGTTGAAAGAAACAAAGGCGGCTTTTCAGTCACATAAAGTCAAATTAAAGGCAAATTTGAACCATTAACTATTGACTGTGAATTAATGAAAGGTTTTTGATCTCAAATTGCGTTTCCTTAGTGTCATATGAAAATGAAATTGATACACCACTAATCAGTGTCAATTTTTTTTTCAAAAAAATAATCCCTTTGAATTACAATTATAACAACAATAATGTGTATATGTAA